AATAAGGTGGCTGAGATATAGGCGGTAGATTGTAAATCTATTGACAAGTTAATAACTTTCTTATTAGGTTCTATAGTAAAAAAATAACGTTAGATTGCAAATTTAAAGATGTGTATAAAAGGCACTGGAACTTAGGATTTAAAAGGGTTTACTTTTTTTTAAAGCTTTGAAGGCTTTTAGTTTAGATAACTTAAAATCCTATAGAATAATGAAGGAAAGGGGGAGGAGAAGTCCTAAGGAATTGAAAAAAAAAGAAAGTGATAAGGAGGTAGAGGTAGAAGGAAGAGATTTAGTATTAAAAGAGAAAATAGGAGAAAGAAGAAGGATAAAGGGGATTAACATTCGTAGGTAGAAGTATAGGGTGATTAAGGTGGAAAGGAGAAGGATAAATAAAGGTAGTATTATTTTATTTAAAATTATAATTTGGATTATAATTCATTTAGGGATGAATCCAGTAAAAGGAGGAAGCCCCCCTAATGATAAGAGTCTAAGGGGGAGAGTTAGATTATAGAAGGGGTTTGGGAAATTTAAATTAAGCAGATCAGAGAAAGAGAATGCTTGGGTATAATGAAATAATATAATAATAGAGAGAGAAATTAGGATATAGAAGGAAAAGTATATAAGTCACATGATGTCATTAATGGAGATAGCGATCAATATTCATGATATGTGATTAATAGAAGAAAATGCTATAATTTTTCGTAGCTTTATGATATTTAAGCCTCCTAGAGCTCCAACTATAGCTGATAAGGAGGCTGATAGGATAGTAATTTGTATTAAGGTTGGAGAGGTCATAAGGTAAGAAATAAGGAATATAGGAGCTAATTTTTGAATTCTTATAAGAATAAAGGCTTGGGGCCAAGATAGGCCTTCTATAATTTGGGGAAACCAAAAATGGAAAGGTGCTGCTCCTAGTTTAAGTAACAGGGCTATAAGGATTAAAGGAGCAATAGGTGTAGGTAAAAGAAAGATTAAGCACCTGGATATAATAATTAATGTTGAGGCGAGAGCTTGGATTAAAAAGTATTTTAAAGCGGCTTCGGATAAATATGAGTTTGTTTTAATTGTAATAAGAGGGATGAATGAGAGGAGGTTTAGTTCAAGGCCTACCCAAGCTCCAAACCATGAAGAGGAGGAAATAGAGAGGAGAGTACCTAGGGTAAGGGTAAAAAAAAAAAAGAAGGAGGAAACTGGAAAAGTCATTAAAAAGAGAGAGATTAAACTCTCATTTATGGGGTATGAGCCCATTAGCTTAATTTAGCTTATCTTTTATATTTGTTGGTGTATAGGCACGAGAAGTTTTGATCTTTTTAGAGGTGGTGTAATTCCGCTACGAATAATATAGGTAGGAGATCCTACATTATTAGCTCTATCAAAGCTATCCTTTTAAATCAGGCACTATATTAAGTAATGTTAATAAATATAGGTTTAATTATAAATAAATAAGAGTAAATTAAGGGGTAAAAGAGAGGAATTAGGAAAAAGAGGATAAAAATATTATTTAATAGTATATATATATATATATATACAAATATTTTTATATAATAAAACTAATTTTCATCGTTCTTTGAGATAAGTTGGTATATTTAATTAAATGAATATAATAGTTGTGACTCCTTATAGGGCTAAAGTAATTCCAGCGGGCTTATTGTTTCTTTCTCCGTAAGAGAGAAGGTTAGAAACAAGAAAAGCTTGGAATTACTTTAGGAAAGAAGTAACCCTATAAATATAATTATTTAGTTAAAGACTAGGAAGTCTTTATTGTAATTACAACATTTTTAAGATTTAATTATTATATGGGATTTAATGGTAAAGATAAACAATTAATTTTTATAGAAGTTTTTGTTTATATTTTTAAAGATAAAAGGCAGGGGCTTTATCTATGTATTTAATTTATTGTAGTTCTAGTAGGTTATACTATGATATATATACATTTATATAGTATATAAGTTGTATTTTAATAAAATTTTCTTTTTTTTTTGTTAAGTTTTTTTAATTGTCTATAATCCTTAGGTGAATAGTTTGTATGTTAAAGTTTGATTCTTTCTTAGGTCTTTATGGGTTTATTGAAGTTGTATGAGAATTATAGTGGGTAAAAATATAGGGGATTAAAGATCTCATTATTAATAATAAATGGAGATAATTAAGTTAATGTAAAATAAAGCCTCAGCATATAGAATTAGACAATGTACAAGTGTATGATTTAGTAATAGTTTAAAGCCTGATTAAATATTGTGCCAGCAGTCGCGGTTAGACTTTAAGGTTGAGTAAAGATGAATTGGTTGTTTAGTTAGATGAGGGGGTTAAAAAGAGTTGGAGAAAATAAAAGGTGGAATTGAGTTGTTTTTGAAGAAACAATAGTTGTTAACTTGAATCGAAGCTAAAAATTTTTAGATTTAAACTAGGATTAGATACCCTATTATACTAAAAGGTAACTTTATAGCCTGATTATTAAAAGATATGGTCTTGAAATTTAAAGAATTTGGCGGTAATTTAGTCTTGTCAGAGGAACCTGTTTTTTAATCGATAAACCACGTAAAATCTTGCTTGTTTTTGTTTTTAGCCTGTATACCGTCATTGGTAGATAATTTTAAAAGGAAAAATTATTATAATTAATTAGTGTTAATAAAATTAGATCAAGGTGCAGCTTATAAATAAGTTAAAATGGGTTACAATAAAATTTATTTACAACGGAATGAGTTAGGAAGATTAAGTCATAAAGGAGGATTTGATTGTAATGTGAATTTAATATGTTCAGGAGATATAAGCTCTAAATTATGTACATATCGCCCGTCGCTTTCATTATATAGATGAGATAAGTCGTAACATAGTAGGTTTACTGGAAAGTGTACCTAGTTTATAAAACATAGCTAAAATAGAATAGCATCTCACTTACGTTGAGAAGGATTACTGTGCAAGTCGGTTTGTTTTAAGGATTGAATATGTTGTTAGTTTTGAAGTTTATATAATTATATTAGAAAACCAATTTAATTAAGATAATAAGAGTAGTAATGGTTATTGAAAGTTTGAATTATAACGATAGAGAAGGAGTACTGAAAGGGAAAAATAGAAGTAAAGGAATTAAAAATTATTATAGTAGATGTTAAGGATTGTACCTTGTGTATCAGGGAAAATTTAAATTTATTAAATATATTAATTATCCCGAAATAGAAATAGCTAATTATATAAGAAGTTTTTTGTGACATAAAGGTTTTGAATATATAATTAAAGATGAAATATCATACGAGTTTTATGTTATCTGGTTTTCTAAAAATAAATATAATTTAGGATTTAGGAAGGAAATAATTCTAAGTTCTAAGAGCAGGAGGGCTTAGCTTCTTGTTCAAAGTAGTATAGATAATAGTTGAGTAAAGTATTTAAAGGTTTATCCTAGGCTTAAAAGTAGCCATGGGACGAGGGTGTTTTAACTAAAAATGATCCTAAAAATTATTTACATAAAGCTTTAAATGGTATTAGAATATAAGTTGAAATTTTAACAATTAAGTTATAATGATTTTATTAGTATAGTTAATGTTACATAATGAATTGGAATTTTTTATTTGATTTTAAAGTAGTATAGTTACATTAAAGGAATTCGGCAAATATTATTCCTTGCCTGTTTATCAAAAACATGTCTATTTGGAGATATAAATAGTCTAACCTGCTCACTGACAAAGTAATATTGTTAAAGAGCCGCGGTATCCTGACCGTGCAAAGGTAGCATAATAATTAGTTTTTTAATTGGAAACTTGTATGAAGGGTTGGACAAAGGAAAAGCTGTCTTTATAGTATAAATTGAAGTTAACCTTTAAGTGAAAAGGCTTAAATATTCCAAGGGGACGATAAGACCCTATAAAACTTTATATATTAATTAGATTTAATTTGAATAAAGAATAAAGATTCAATTTGATTGTTGTATTTTGTTGGGGCGATATAGGTATAATTTATATTAACTGCTTAGATTTTATACATTATATAAATGAATTAGAGAATTAAGTGATCCTTTTTAGAGATTAAAAGACTAAGTTACTTTAGGGATAACAGCGTAATTTTTTTTGAGAGTTCATATCGAAAAAAAAGTTTGCGACCTCGATGTTGAATTAAAATATCTATATAATGCAGCAGTTATATAAGAAGGTCTGTTCGACCTTTAAATTTTTACATGATTTGAGTTCAGACCGGCGTGAGCCAGGTCGGTTTCTATCTCTTGGAAAAAAAATACTGCTTTAGTACGAAAGGATTAAGTAGTAGAAAGTTTTTTAATTGAAGAAAGAAATAAACTATTTTGGCAGATGATATGTACTAGATTTAGGATCTAGGTAAATAGAAGTATTTCTATAAGTAGTTAAACAATTAGGGCTAATTGTTTTGTGATGATATTAATTGAGATTGTAAATTTTTTAGTATTAATTATTTGTGTTTTAGTTGGAGTGGCTTTTGTAACTTTGCTAGAACGTAAGATTTTAGGTTATATTCAAATTCGTAAAGGGCCAAATAAAGTGGGGTATATGGGGGTTTTACAACCGTTCTCTGATGCTGTAAAGTTGTTTACTAAAGAGCAAACAATACCTATTATATCTAATTTTTTAGCTTATTATTTATCTCCAGTGTTTAGTTTGTTTGTTTCTTTGTTAGTATGGGTAGTTGTACCATATGAGGTAGGTTTAATCAGGTTTAATATAAGAGTGTTATTTTTTTTTTGTTGTTTAAGTATAGGTGTCTATAGAACTATAGTGGCTGGGTGGGCTTCAAATTGTAAATATTCTCTTTTAGGTAGGTTGCGAGCTGTAGCTCAGACTATTTCTTATGAGGTAAGGTTAGCTTTAATTTTATTATCTTTTATTATTTTAGTTGGGGGGTTTAGGTTGGAATTGTTTTGTAAGTATCAATCTAGGCTGTGGTTTGTGGTGATCTCAGTGCCTTTGAGGTTAATTTGATTTGGTTCATGTTTAGCGGAAACTAATCGGACTCCTTTTGATTTTGCAGAAGGTGAGTCTGAATTAGTTTCAGGGTTTAATACAGAATATAGAAGGGGAGGATTTGCTTTAATTTTTATGGCAGAGTATGCTAGAATTTTATTTATGAGGATACTTTTTGTAATTATTTTTTTAGGGAGAAGGCCTTGTTCAAGGAGGTTTTATTTAAAGTTAGTTTTAATTGCTTTTTCTTTTGTTTGGGTGCGAGGAACGCTTCCTCGTTTGCGTTACGATAAGTTAATATATTTAGCATGGAAGAGATTTTTACCAGTGTCAATTAATTATTTAGTGTTTTTTATTGGGGTAAAGGTTTTTTGTTATATAATATGTAATTAATTTTAGCGATTACTAAGAAATTTTCTTTTTTAATGTTTTCAAAACATTTGTTTTTAATAAACTAAATAATCATTTTAATATTTTATCTCATCATATGAGAGAAAGGGGATTGATAATAAAGAAAGAGAAATACAAAATTGTTAGAATTTGGCCTGTAATAATAAAAGGATCTTCGACTGGGCGTGCTCCAATTCAAGTTAAAAGAAATAAAATGGAAATAAAAAATCAAAATATAATTTGGTTTAAGGGGTAAAAAGTGAGTCTCCGAAACTGGGAAGAATGGGTAAATGGGAGGATTAGTAGAATTGCTACTGAAGCTACTAGAGCAATAACTCCTCCTAATTTGTTAGGAATAGAGCGCAGAATAGCATAGGCAAATAAAAAGTATCATTCGGGTTGAATATGAACAGGCGTTACTAAGGGGTTAGCAGGGATAAAGTTATCTGGGTCTCCTAAGAGGTAAGGGTCAAGTAAGGAAAGAAGGAGTAAGGAGGAAAGTATAACTACAAATCCAACAATATCTTTGAATGTAAAGTAAGGGTGGAATGGGAGTTTATCAATTTGTCTAGAAATACCTAGGGGATTATTAGCTCCTGTTTGGTGGAGGAATAAGATATGGATTATTGTAGCAGCTGCTACAATAAAAGGTAGGAGAAAATGGAAAGTAAAAAATCGAGTTAAGGTGGCGTTATCTACTGAGAATCCCCCTCAAATTCATTGGACTAAGTCTGTGCCTATATAAGGAATGGCTGAAAAAAGATTAGTAATTACAGTAGCCCCTCAAAATGATATTTGACCTCAGGGTAAAACATAACCTAGGAAAGCTGTTGCTATAGTTATAAATAAAATAATAACTCCAATTATTCAGGCGTGAATAAGTGTATAAGATCCATAGAATATACCTCGGCCGATGTGGATGTAGAGGCAAATAAAGAAGAATGAAGCACCATTGGCGTGAGTAGTTCGTAGGAGTCAACCATAGTTTACATCTCGACAAATGTGGGCCACCCTAGAGAATGCTAGATCGATATGGGCGGTATAATGTATTGCTAAAAAGAGGCCCGTAGCGATTTGGATTACAAGACATAACCCTAAAAGAGAACCAAAGTTCCAGAATGTGGAAATATTTCTTGGGAGGGGTATATCTACTAAAGCACCATTAGCAATTTTGAATAAAGGGTGAGATTTACGTATAGGGGTTGTCATTAGTTTAAAAGGCGTAGTGGGCCTTTAAATAAGTTAGTAATTTTTACTACTACAATTAGTGTTAAAAGGAGGTAGAGGACAATAAATAAAGTAAAGGTCATCGAGGTGTTTCTATAAATTCATCTAATGATTATAGGGGTTAATGGTTGGGTAGAGGGGGATGATGAGGGAAGGGTAGAAAAATTGGAGATTAAAATAGGGTCTATAAATAGGCATATTAAGGTGAGTAAAATGAAAATAGAAGTATAAGAAGTGAAAGTTATTAGAGAAAAGGAGAAAACTTCATTAGATGCTAATGAGGCTACATAAATAAATAGGACTAATATTCCGCCTAGGAAAATTATAAATAAAATATATGAGAATCAGAATGAGTAAGTGGAAATCCCTGCTGATAGAGAAATTACTACAGTTTGAAGTAATAAAGTTAGCCCTATAGATAAGGGGTGGGATAGGCGTGTGAATAGGAAAGATAGGAGTAAGGTAATAGGGATGGTTAATAATGTGATATCAAGGAGTAGTTTGAAGGAAAAATATTAATTTTGGGAATTAAAGATAAAAGAGATTTTCTCCTTGAAGTTTTAAGAAAAGTTTTTCATTTTTGGTTTACAAGACCAGAGTTTTTTTTAAACTATTAAAACTAATGGTAAATTTTAGGATGGTACTAGTTATGGGTTCTTTGTTTATGGTTTTTTGTGGGCTGTGAAGGTTTATCTCTTATAATAAACACCTATTAAATTCTTTGTTAAGATTAGAGTTTATAATATTAGGGGTGTTTTGATTATTAAGAGTGCAAATGGTAAGAGTAGGGAGAGAAATTTATTTTTCATTATTTTTTTTAACTTTAGCGGCCTGTGAGGGGGCTTTAGGGTTGTCTTTATTAGTGTTCGTGGTTCGGAGACATGGAAATGATCGTTTTTCGAGGTTTAATATATTAGAGTGTTAAAGTTAATTTTACCTTTGTTAGTATTGATAAAGTTAAATAGGAAGTGAAATTTAACACAAATGGGCCTTATGTTTGTAAGGTTTATATTTGGGTTAAATTGTTATCATGATTTTTATGTTTATGAATTAGGGTTTATATTAGGTATAGATTATATAAGGTTTATTATAATTTATTTAAGACTATGGATTATATCATTAGTTATTTTATCGAGGCAGAAAATTAAAAATTTAAATAATTTTTATTCGAGGTTTATTACTGTAAATTTGTGTTTATTATTATCTTTGATTATGACATTTTCATCTATAGACTATTTATTGTTTTATATTAGATTTGAGATGTCTTTAATTCCTACATTGATTTTAATTTTGGGCTGAGGCTATCAGCCTGAGCGAATCCAGGCAGGAGTTTATATGCTTTTTTATACACTAGCTTTTTCTTTACCATTGTTATGTTCTTTACTTGTTTTATTTTATACAAGGGGCAGGTTGACAATAAATTTAAGTGTGCCAATTTATGAAGGAAGGTATATAGAAGTTGTTTGGTACTTTATGAGGATTTGAGCATTTCTAGTAAAACTTCCTATATATATATTTCATTTATGGTTACCTAAGGCTCATGTGGAAGCTCCTGTAGCTGGGTCAATAATTTTGGCTGGAGTTTTATTAAAGCTAGGGGGTTATGGGTTAATCCGGGTGTTAGTTTTGTTTCAATCTGTTAATAATAAATTTTGTTGGATATGGATTAGGTTAGGGCTTGTTGGGGGGGCTGCTATTAGTTTAATATGTTTACGTCAAGTAGATATAAAGTCTTTAATTGCTTATTCCTCTGTGGCTCATATGAGTTTAGTATTATGTGGGGTAATAATTTTTAGTTGGTGGGGTTTAAGAGGGGGTATTATCGTTATAGTAGGCCATGGGTTATGTTCTTCTGGTTTATTTTGTTTAGCTAATATTGTTTATGAGCGCCTAGGGAGACGAAGTCTTTTGATTAGAAAGGGGTTATTATCTTTCATACCGAGTATAGGGTTATGGTGGTTTTTATTAAGAGTCAGAAACATAGCAAGCCCCCCTTCATTAAATTTATTGGGGGAGATTAGTTTAATTATTAGGGTTGTGGGTTGGAGGAAGCTAAGAATATTAGGACTAAGGTTATTGTCATTTTTTAGGGCAGCTTATACTTTATATATATATAGGTTGAGTCAGCATGGTTTATTTTATAATTGTTTATATGCTTGTTGTTCTGGTAAGGTTCAGGAGTATTTATCTTTGTTCTTACATTGGTTTCCTTTAAATGTGTTGATTTTAAATAGAAATTTATTAAGAGTATAGATCTTTAGATTATTAGAAGAAAATTCTAGAGCGTAGAGCGATAAAGAATGATTTGAAAAATTTCTATACATGAGATTAGTATAATGTTTTTAGGGTTAGGGTCAGTTTATTGCGGGGTTAGAGCAGTTTTGAAGTTAAATAGAAGGGTGATAGATGTAATTGAGTGGGAAATTTTTAGTTTAAATTCATCTAGAATTATCTTTACACTGGTTTTTGATTGAATATCTCTTTTATTTATGTGTTTTGTTCTTTTAATTTCAAGGAGAGTTTTGTTTTATAGAGGGAGGTATATAGCTCAAGATAAGACTTTTAATCGATTTATGTATCTTGTTTTGGCGTTTGTGCTTTCTATAGGAATGATAGTATTAAGTCCAAATTTAATTAGGATTTTATTAGGGTGAGATGGCCTCGGGTTAGTCTCATATGCCTTGGTAATTTACTATCAGAATGAGAAGTCTGCTAATGCCGGTATATTTACTGTACTCTCGAATCGGGTAGGGGATGTCGCAATTTTATTAGGTATTGGATTAATAAGAAATTTAGGGGGTTGGAACTTTTTTGTTTATGGGTTTTACATAAATGATGAGTGGTTGATTTTGAAGTTTTTATTGATTTTAGCGGCAATAACAAAGAGTGCTCAGATTCCTTTTTCAGCTTGGTTACCTGCCGCCATGGCGGCGCCTACCCCAGTATCAGCTTTAGTTCATTCATCTACTCTTGTGACCGCAGGGGTGTATCTAATGATCCGGTTTAGGCCTGCTTTAGGGGGTTGAGAGACTCAAAGGATGTTGTTAATTGTTTCTTGTTTAACTATGTTTATGGCAGGTCTAGGAGCTAATTTTGAGTATGATTTGAAAAAGATTATTGCCCTATCTACTTTAAGACAATTGGGGGTAATATTGAGGATTTTGGCCTTGGGTTACCCTGATTTAGCGTTTTTCCATTTATTGAGGCACGCATTATTTAAAGCGTTGCTTTTTATGTGTGCGGGGGTTGTTATTCATAATGTTGGTGATTATCAGGATATTCGATGTATAGGGGGTTTGGTAAATTTTATGCCTTTAAGGTTATCTTTTATGACGATTGCTAATTTAGCTTTATGTGGATTTCCATTTTTGGCTGGGTTTTATTCTAAAGATATAATTTTGGAGGTAGCTTTTATAGGGTGAGTAAATTTTATTGCTTTTGTTTTATATATTTTAGCAACAAGGTTAACGGTTATATATACAATACGTTTGATTTTTTATAGGTTAAGGGGGGAATTTAATTTAAGGTCTTTAAGGAGAATTAAGGATGAAGATTCAATTATAGTTAACTCAATATTAATATTAGGGTTAGGTGCTATTTTTGGAGGTGCTATTTTATCTTGGTTAATATTTCCTGAGCCCTATATAATTTGTATAAGGGATTTTATAAAAGGGGTTGTTTTAATGATTAGGCTTATTGGAGGAGTGAGTGGTTATATAATAAATATAATTAGTGTTGCATATAGATTGAAAAGGTTAATTAATTATAAGTTCACTACAATAGCAGGTTCAATATGATTTATACCTTTCTTAACTTCCTTAAAAAATAGGGAGTTAAGTTTCATTATAGGAGAAGTTATACAAAAGGTGGGGGATAAAGGTTGGTACGAACATTTTGGGGGCCAAGGTGTGTATTATGTATTTTCCAAGGTGTTTTTAGTTTTAAATCAATTACAAATAAATAAAGTAAAAGTGTTTATGAAGGTGTTCTTAGTTAGAGCAATTGTCACTCTTTTTGTTTATATTTAATTTACATAATTTATAAAGAATATTGCATTGAAGCTGCAAAAGAGATAAGTTTATCTGTGAATAAAAACCTAAATAGTTTAAATAAAATGTTAGCTTGTGGCGCTTAAGATGTATGTAAGTACTTTGGGTAGGTTTGGGGAATAAGGTAATTTTTAGAAACTATGTTTCAGTCCTACAACGAAAATGTAGTGTGTTTCTTACACTATAAAAATGAAGGAGGAGTATAAACGGAATTTAACCGCTTAAAAAAAAGTTAGAAGCTTTCTTTTTTGCTTAATACTCCTATGCTTGATAGGAATGGAAAATTCAATTTTATCATTAACAGTGATATACCTCTGATTTGGTTTCTATCAATAATTAGAGGCTGTGTGGAGCCAAAGTTTAGGTCGAAACTAAATGCAATAATTCGCTTTCTAATTTAAAACTAGTTCAAGGGAACTCTTTATGAATGCAACTCATACGTCATAGATTGACTATAGTCTTGATTATTTTGATCATTCTAGGGCTCCCTGGTATCATTCATAATAAAGGCCTAGAAGAAGAATAATTAAAAACAAAGTTCTTGTGAACAATCAAGAGAAAATATTTGTAATGTTTATAATTGAGGCGACAGGCAGGAGGAGTGTAATTTCTACGTCGAAGATTAGAAAAATCACAGCAATAAGGAAAAATCGTAGGGAGAAAGGCAATCGAGCGGATCTTTGAGGATCAAAGCCACATTCATAGGGGGAGTTTTTTTCTCGATCTATAATTGTTTTTTTAGATAAAGTGGAGGCGATAAGTATGATGATGAAAGTAATAAAGAGTGTGATTAATGATAAAGAGAGTATAATTAAGATTATTTTCTCTAGGGATCCTAGACCTTTTGATTGGAAGTCAAATATACTATTATACTAAGAAAATATCCTCCCCATCAGTAAATAAAGATATATAAGAAGAGTCAGACAACATCTACGAAGTGTCAATATCAGGCAGCGGCTTCAAAGCCCACATGGTGATAAGATGAGAAGTGGCAATTAAAGAGGCGAATGAAACATATAAGAAGAAAAGAAGTCCCAATAATAACGTGAAGACCATGGAAGCCTGTAGCTACAAAAAAAGTGGATCCAAATACGGAGTCGGCGATTGTAAACGGTGCTTCTAAATACTCAAATGCTTGGAGTATAGTAAAGTATACTCCTAAGATAATGGTTAGTCCTAATCTTTGAATTGCTTGAGAGTGGTTTGATTCTATAATAGCATGGTGGGCTCATGTTACAGTGGCCCCAGAAGATAAGAGGATTGTTGTATTAAGAAGGGGGATTTGAAATGGGTTGAAAGGTTGAATTCCTAAAGGAGGTCAATATATGCCAATTTCGATTGTAGGGGCTAATCTTCTGTGAAAGAATGCCCAAAAGAAAGAGAAGAAGAATAAAATTTCTGATAGAATAAATAAGATTATTCCCCATCGCAGACCTTTAACTACTATAGAAGTATGAAGGCCTTGATAAGTTCCTTCACGAGTAACATCTCGTCATCATTGAATTATGGTTAATAAGGTTGCAATAAATCTTAAGATGAGTAGGTTTATATTATATTGGTGAAATCATTTAACTAATCCGGTAGTTAATATTATAGCTCTAATTGATCCGGTAAGTGGTCATGGTCTTATGTCTACTAAATGATATGGGTGATGTCCATGGGATGATGTCATTAGTTAATTTCTCTTGTGTATAGAGTACTTAAAACAGCAAATACATAAGACTGAATAATTGCAACAGCAGACTCTAGGATTAATAGGAGAATTTGAGAAAAAATTAAAATTGATAGGATGGAGAGAGGAAGGGAAGGACCTGTGCTACCTAGGAGAGTTAGGAGTAAATGCCCTGCAATTATATTTGCTGCTAATCGCACAGCAAGTGTTCCTGGGCGAATAATGTTTCTAATAGTTTCAATTAAAACTATAAAAGGTATTAGGACAAAGGGTGTTCCTTGGGGAACTAAGTGGGCGAATATATGTTGAGTGTGAGTAAGCCACCCAAAAATTATTAATGTAAGTCATAAAGGCAGAGAGAGGGACAAAGTTATAACTATATGTCTTGATCTTGTAAATACGTAAGGGAGGAGGCCTAGGAAGTTGTTGAATACAATTAATCTAAATAGTGCAATGAACAAAACAGAAACTCCAATATGAGAGGTAGTTAAAAGAGCTTTGAATTCTTTATGAAGAGTTTGAATAATTTTCCTCCATAATAAGGATCAACGAGAAGGGGAAGCCCAGAATAAATAAGGGATAAATATTAAACCTAGGAAGGTTGATATTCAGTTAGTCGATAGATTAAAAATTCTCGAAGAAGGTTCAAAAATTGAGAACAGGTTAGCTATAATCTTCAGGGAGTTTGAATTGTAGGGGCTGAAGGCCTAGGTAAGGATATTTTTTCAAAAGGTTTAATAAAATAGTTAAGTAAAAGAAAAAGTATTAATCTTAATAAGAAAAAAATATAAAGGTAGAGTCATAAGAGAGGGGCTATCTGAGGCACTAAGAAATATCTTGAAGATTATTCTGACATGACAAGTCAGGGTTATAAATTAACTAATTTCTTCACCAGAAGTAGGCGCTGTTACTATAATAGGTTTAAAAGACCTATACTTACTTTCAGTCATCGGGTGAGTGTTTAAGTGGATGAAGAGACCCAGTTTAGAAAGGAGTCTGTAGAAACTCTTTCAATTACAATAGGTATAAATCTATGGTTTGCCCCACAGATTTCTGAACATTGCCCATAAAACAATCCAGGCCGGTTGATTAGGAATCTAACTTGGTTTAGGCGCCCGGGGATAGCATCTGCTTTCACACCAAGGGCAGGGATAGTTCAAGAGTGAATTACATCTGCGGCTCTAATGATAATTCGGATTTGAGTGTTTATAGGAAGAACCGTTCGGTTATCAACATCTAAGAGTCGAAATTCTGAAGGGCTTAGTTCATTAGTAGGGATTATATAAGAGTCAAATTCTATATGAAGGAAATCAGAGTATTCATATCTTCAATATCATTGGTGACCAATGGTTTTTAAAGTTATGGTTGGATTGTTTACTTCATCTAGGAGGTAAAGGAGCCGTAAGGAAGGAAGGGCAATGAAAATAAGAATTACAGCGGGAATAGCAGTTCAAATTATTTCAATGGTTTGATTTTCAAGCATGTAGCGGTTAATAAAAGAATTAAAGAGAACTGTAGAGAGTATATAACCTACAAAAGTAATAATTATAATAAGGATTAATATAATGTGATCATGGAAGAAGATTAATTGTTCTATTAAGGGAGAGGCACTATCTTGAAAACCTAAATATGCTCATGTTGCCATTTGTAAGGGTAAGTGGTTAGTTCTAAAAGAAGATAATTCTTCCTAATAGGAGCTTAAATCCTATACATCTTTCTGCCATTTTAGAAGTTAGTAATTAGGGGAATTTCTATATAAGAATGATCAGCTGGGGGGTAGTTATGATATCATTCGATTGATGAAGGTAAAAAGGGGGAGAATAAAACAGGGCGATTTGAAGTTAATGCTTCTCAGATAATAATTATAAATCCCAGGGCAGCAGAGAAAGAGATTATTGATCCTATTGAAGATAAGATATTTCAAGTTGTAAAGGCATCTGGATAATCTGAGTATCGTCGAGGTATTCCGTTAAGGCCTAAGAAATGTTGGGGGAAGAAGGTTGTGTTAACTCCAATAAATATAACTAGGAATTGGATTTTTATTCATTTAGGGTTTAGAGATAAACCAGTAAAAAGGGGAAACCAGTGAGCGATTCCACCGAAAATACCAAACACAGCACCTATAGATAAGACGTAGTGGAAATGAGCTACAACATAATAAGTGTCGTGAAGGATTATATCGATTGAAGAGTTAGCTAACACAACACCAGTTAGGCCTCCTACGGTGAATAAGAAGATAAACCCTAGAGCTCATAGGAGAGAGGGTCTATAATTGATTTGAGTTCCATGGAGGGTTCTTAGCCATCTAAAAATTTTAATTCCTGTAGGGACAGCAATAATTATTGTGGCGGATGTAAAGTAAGCTCGGGTGTCTACGTCTATTCCAACGGTAAATATGTGGTGAGCTCAAACGATAAATCCTAATACACCGATTGCTAATATAGCATAGATTATACCTAGTGTCCCGAATGATTCTTTTTTTCCAGATTCTTGGCTAACAATATGGGAGATTATACCAAAGGCAGGGAGAATGAGAATATATACTTCAGGGTGGCCGAAGAATCAAAATAAGTGTTGGTAAAGAACGGGGTCGCCTCCACCAGCAGGGTCGAAGAAGGAAGTATTTAGGTTTCGGTCTGTAAGTAGTATAGTGATAGCTCCTGCTAGAACAGGTAAAGATAGAAGCAGTAGAATGGCTGTAATGAATACAGATCATACAAACAAAGGTATTTGGTCTATAGTTATACCGAAAGATCGTATATTGATTACGGTTGTTATAAAGTTAACGGCTCCTAAGATGGAGGAAACTCCCGCTAAATGTAAAGAGAAAATTCCCATATCAACGGATGCCCCTGCATGGGCGATAGCAGCTGCAAGAGGAGGATATACTGTTCATCCTGTACCCACTCCTCTTTCTACTATACCTCTTATTAATAGAAGGGTTAATGAAGGGGGAAGAAGTCAGAATCTTATATTGTTTATTCGTGGGAAGGCTATATCAGGAGCACCTAATATTAAAGGTACTAATCAATTACCAAATCCTCCAATTATAATAGGTATTACTATAAAGAAAATTATGACGAAAGCGTGAGCTGTAACTACTACATTATAAATTTGGTCATTACCAATAAGGGTTCCTGGTTGGCCTAGTTCGGCCCGGATAATTAGACTTAGAGATGTTCCTACTATCCCAGCTCAAGCTCCGAAGATAAAATATAATGTACCAATGTCTTTATGATTTGTAGAAAAGAATCATCGTAGCAT